GAGATATAAAAACATATCTCTCAACGGCACCTGTGCTAACCACTCTATGGTTTGGGTCTTTAGCAGGTCTATTGATAGAAATTAATCGTTTATTTCCAGATGCCTTGTCATTCCCTTTTTTTTCATCCTGATTGAATTCTTGTATTGATCTGTGAAGAAATGAAGAAGATTTGAGATACAATTCTACGTAACACGGCTCCTATTTCGATCTCTTTTTCTTTCCTATCCTAAAAAAAAAAAGAAAGAGAAAGAGTGTATCGAACCTGAGTCAAAATAAAGTGAATCTACGATAGAATTTGGGGGAAAAGAAATGGAAATGTGGATCCATTCTAGGAGAAATTCTAACATAGAAAGAAGAAAATACTGAGATTAGGATAGGAATAATTCATAGTTAGAAAAAATTGTATTAATTAATTATTAATATATTCTTAATATTCTTCTATTAATGAATATGACTCTCTTTCTTTATAGTAATTAATAGTAATTATATTTACTTTATATTATAGTACTTCGAGGTAATTCGAATTCTAATAATTCGAAAAAGAAAATATTTACGAATTCCATTTCTAGTTAGTAACTTTTATTACTATATATATTCTTTTTTTCTTTTCTTTTTCTTTGGTTCGGGTCAAAAAGAAAATGAAGAGAGTTCTAAAGGAAAATCGATCCAAAAAGAAAAGGAGGTTCATGGCCAAGGGTAAAGATATCAGAATTAGAGTGATTTTGGAATGTACCTGTTGTGTTCGAAAGGGTGTCAATAAAGAATCGCCGGGCATTTCTAGATATATTACTCAAAAGAATCGACACAATACACCCAATCGATTAGAATTGAGAAAATTTTGTCGCTATTGTCAAAAGTATACGATTCATGGGGAAATAAAGAAATAGATGTAACGAAATGCGTGTGTGATTTTTCCAAGTAGTGGGAAGAGTAAGAACTTTACATCTTAACATATATAATACAAACCAAATCCTATTTTGGTCGAATCTTAAATGAATAAGAAAAAAAAAGAGAATTCTATTTTATAGATTTATATATATATATAAGGAATAAACAAACAAGGAATAAGCAAACCATGGATAAATCCAAACAACCTTTTCGTAAATCCAAGCGATCTTTTCGTAGGCGTTTACCCCCAATTGGATCGGGGGATCGAATCGATTATAGAAACATGAGTTTAATTAGTCGATTTCTTAGTGAACAGGGAAAAATCTTATCTAGACGGACGAATAGGTTGACCTTGAAACAACAACGATTAATTACTATTGCTATAAAACAAGCTCGTATTTTATCTTCGTTACCTTTTCGTAATAATGAGAAACAATTGGAGAGAGTGGAGTCGATCCCTAGAACTACTGGTCCTAGAACCAAAAAGAAATAGATATACTTCAATCGGAACTCAAGCTCATGTTAATGTTTTGCTCGAAAAAAAAAAACTAGAATCCAGATTTGATTCTTGTATTATAAAAAAGTAAAAATGGGGAAGAAATCTTTTTTTCTTGAAAGATGTTCGTTTCTTCCTACTACTCAAATCTTAATTTCTTTTTGTTCTATCTTCCCGGAGTCCATTCTCCGGGAAATCCTGTTTCAATCATTCTTGTTTACTGTATAATAGATTCTATTAAGATTCTTTTATTTGATTTGTATTTTCTTTTTGATTGATGATTTTATTTGAAAGAATATCAAAACAATTCTTATTTGATAGGGCTATTTGCGCAAGTATTTTACGATTCAGAAGCAATTGTCTCTTGTACAGATTGTGGATGAATAGGCTATAACTATAGAATAGTCTATCCTCACGAGTTACCGCATTTATCCGAGTGATCCACAAACGACGAAAATCTCTCTTTTTCCTGCTCCTATCTCGATGAGAGGAAACCAAAGCTCTCATTCTTTGTTGAGTAGTCGTTCGAGTAAGTCTTGAATGAGCCCCTATAAAGGTTGATGCAAATAAACGAATCTTTTTTCGACGTCTCCGAGCTGTATATCCTCGTTTAACTCTGGTCATTGAATCAAATGAAACTTTCTTGAATAACTAATTGATTTCTCTTCTTTCAGTCATCCTTTTCCTCCGGTCGATTAATAACAAAACGGATTCTTCCGATATATAAAATAGAAATTCCAATGGCTTTTGCGACTATGACCTTCCCGACCACGATTTTTTCTTTCTTCAAAGTATCTCGCCTGGAAATAAGAAATTCGACTGCTACTAAAAAAAAAGAATAGTGGGTTCCCTCGTTTCTATGGCAACTTCTGAAACGGTGAGGTCCTCTCTATACACCGGAGCCTCTTCTTTCATTTCATCAAATTTTATTGTGAACTTGTATAGTTCACACTCTTTGGCTCTACCCATCCATTTTTCAATTAGAATTCTTTTTTCAATTCTAATTATCTAATTAGAAAGTAATAACCCTTTTCACAAAAAAGTTATCCATACAGTGACGGCATTTAATTCTGAAAGTTGGCTAGGTAGCTGACCCTATTAGTCCGTTTTTTCAAGAATAGGAATAGGAGCATAACCTTTTTCCTCCGCTTAATGGATAACTATTTGTTACCAATGGAGAATTCCTTCTCATCTCAAACGGAGTGATTGGTGATTGGATTTGCACCAATAGAAACCATAAATTCATAACATAATTAGGTAGCTGATAGATCTTCATTTTTAGATAAAAGTCAATGAAAAGGCCGTCTTCTACTCTATCTATCCTAATTCATTGGTAGTGGTCGTTGATACTGGTTTGCATTTCTTCAAACTCATGATCTGAACTGAACGAGTCGCACATACACCCTAGTACATGTTCCTCGACGCTGAGGACATCCTCGAAGAGCGGGAGATTTCGTGACATTTCTTATTGGCTGTCTTGCGTTTCTAATAAGTTGTTTAATGGTTGGCATGGCATGTCTATAGAATCTCATTCTAGATAGAATAGAGCGGGTTGGCTTAGATCGATCTTAACCTGATGGTTGATGATTATGAATGATTTCTATTCATACGGAAATTTCTAATTTTTAAATGGAATTCTTATATTTCTATATTTATACGGAATTCCCAGTATTTTCATTTTCGACCGCTACAAGATCAACGATGCCATGAGCTTGGGCTTCTGTTGCTGACATAAAAACATCCCTTTCCATATCTTCGGATATAACCCATAAAGGGTTGCCCGTTCTTTGTACATAAACTTTTGTGAGAGTTTCGCGAAGCTTCAATAGTTCTTCTGCTTCCAGGATAAATTCCCCTGCTTGTGCCTCGTAAAAAGAACTAGCAGGTTGGTGAATCATAACCCTGATGATATTGATATAACATCATGAACGGTTCTATCTATCTATATATCGCACGATTGGGTTAAAGTAAGGGGGAATAAAAATAACAATAAAAAATAGAATTAAACAACCGTACGGGCATCTTTTGAACATTGCATACGGCTCTGCAATGGAATTTCTTTTTTCGATAGAATTTCTTCTATGGAAAAGAATAAATAGAACCCATCCGATCCAAATCGTTAAATGATCCATTTACCACCCTTCCTTTCGTAGTAGTAAAAAAGATACTATGATGGTTCTGTTGCTTTATATATTTATCTCGTCTGTGGTTTAGCAATCCCAAAGTTTCTTTTTGATATGATCCAAGAAGGAGAAAATGATTTTTTCCATTTTTTTGACTCTTTCTCTCATAACATAAAAATAAGAAAGATACTTCTGGTGTGGAAGAATAATGGTTTGTGACGCTGAAATTGACTCTTGCTTGACACATAAATCAAATTGGGAATAACCCTTTTTTCATACTACTATCTCGATACAAAATCTCATGTTAGAAAAAAAAACAATAATGGTTTGTTCATATCGAACTCGAAGTGCCATGCTATTATTACTTATTCTTTATTTGATTCATATTCGATACAGCGAAGGCATAGTATTCTTTTTTTTTCTCAAATAAAAAAACTCATTGGCGCCAAGCGTGAGGGAATGCTAGACGTTTGGTAATTTCTCCTCCGACCAGAATGAAAGATCCCATTGAAGCGGCTAATCCCATACATATTGTATGTACATCTGGTGACACAAATTGCATAGTATCATAAATGGCTATTCCTGGTATTACCCATCCGCCTGGAGAATTTATAAACAAATAAAGATCCCTAGTATCATCTTCTATGCTGAGATATACCATGAGACCAACAAGTTGATTCGAGATCTCACTATCAACCTCTTGGCCTAAAAAAAGTAATCTTTCTCGATGAAGTCGGTTGATTAGGACAAAATTGTATCCCTGAGGAGCCGTACGTGCACCTTTGGATGCATACGGTTCGAAAGAATTGCGAAAAAAAAAAATCAATGTGTTGATTCCAGTCCTATTTCTTTTTTTTTTTTTTACATGAGTTTTGCCCTCCTTCCCCTTCCCTATATTTTCTAATGTAAAAAAGAAAAAAGAATTTTATGAACTTATTGAACTAACTTCTCATTGATGTATTGTTTCATCGAAATTCAAATAACGATGTAATTTTCTTGTTCCTGAATGGGCCTTTCAATTCTTTTAGGTTCTTGTTCTACTCCGGGGGAAGATTTGCCCGAATTCCATTTGCGCATATAGGTCAAATGATTCCAGTACCACTTCTTTTTTTTTTCAATTGTTTGATACCTTTCCCCAAAATATTCGATGTATTCATCATACTACTCCATTGGTAGGAAGTTTGAGATTATACCTATAGTAATTCTAATAATAGTCTATGATACAAGCGGTAATCGTGTAATCATCATATATTCTACATAATAGATTATATTCTAAGATTCTCTTATAGTAAGTTAAGTTCTATTATATTCTATATTCTATTTAATTACGAACTCTTTAATTACTAATTAAGTTCATAATTTCTTAATAATTTAATTAAATTTATATTTTATTTTTATATTCTTTATTTAATATTTCTTATTGAAATTACTACATTTACACTCCCATTATATTACTTTTACTCTTATCATTTCCAATTTGGTATTCTCTGAA